CATCATTCGCTGGAATTGAAATATCTGCAAGATCGGGATCGCAATTTGTATCGATTAAACAAATTGTTGGAATTCCTAAAGTGATACACTCCCGCAGGGCGGTATATTCTTCATGCTGATCGACGATGATTACAATATCGGGTAACCCTGTCATATATTTAATCCCGCCCAAATATGTTTGCAAGCGAAATAGTTGTCTTTTCAACATAGCCGCATCTCTTTTAGGAAGACGGTCGAGTCTTCCCGTTTTTTGTTCCATTCTCAAGTCCCTGAACTTATGAAGTCTCGTTTCTGTAGTGGACCAATTGGTTAACATACCGCCGAGCCATTTTTTAGTAACACAATGACACCGGGCCCTTATCGCAGCCCATGCTACTAAATCAGCTGCTTTTTTTTTGGTCCCAACAATTAAGAATTGCTTTCCCCTACTTGCTGCATCAAAAACCAAATCACAGGTTTCAGATAAAAAACGAGCAGTTCTAGTAAGATTTGTAATATGAATACCTTTACGCTTTGCCGAGATATAAGGTGCCATTTTAGGATTCCATTTCCTAATACCATGTCCAAAATGAACGCCTGCCTCCAGCATCTCTTCCAAGTTGATGTTCCAATATCTTCTCGTCATTTCTCCCCACACCCCCCCGCTTTTTCCAAAAAGGCGACGGGGAACCCTGAACTGAAATAAATAATTGTTCCAATGGAACCTTTACGTCTATCGTAGATTGACAACTCTATATAAATAAGCCATTAGTCTTTTCTATTCCTTAGTTTTTATTACCAACCTAAATGAGATAGTCAAAAAAAAGATGAATCTGCTTTTAGGAATCATTAAATCCTATAAAGTTCTGATGTATCATCAAAATTCTTGGAAAGAAAAGAATCACGGTGGTGAAACAAAATATCTCCCATTTCCCCCTCGAATAGATTGTTTTTTTTTGTTTCCAAAGGGCTCTTTTTTTGTTGTTTTGACGGGGGCACTAATCCCTTCAATCCGGTCCCAACGGGTATCATACCCCCCAAAACTACGTTCTCTTTCAGTCCTTTTAACCAATCGACTCGACCCCGTAGAGCTGCTTTTGCTAAAACCCGAGCCGTTTCTTGAAAACTTGCTTCAGATATGAAACTTTGAGTATTGAGAGCTGCTCGAGTTATTCCTAATAAGATGGCTCGGTAACAAACCGCTTCTTCCAATGCGCGCCCCATTCGTTCCGCTCGCAACAATCCAATTAGTTCTCCGGGCGAAAAAACATTAGACATTCCATCTTCTGAAACCAAGACCTTTGATGTTATTTGACGTACAATAATTTCTATATGCCTATTATGAATCTGTACCCCCTGGGATCGATAAACCTTTTGGATCTTATTAACCAAAGAGATACGACTTTGCACTATAGTTAGCTCAGCACCAATCAAGAATGCCCATGGCATTCCAAGAATTCTTGTTATACGTTCGTTCCAACGCTCAACCCTCCTTTCTAGATTCATCGATATTGAATCAATCGAACGCACTTCGAACACCCGTTCTACTTTTGGAAGACCTTGGGTTATATCACCAGATCTTGATTTTTCATAGATAAATGTAATTAACGTATCACCTCCGTGCAGGATTTGCCCATAGTGGCCATGAACAGTTGCTCCCGGAGTGGCCAAATAAGGCTTAGCTGATCGTATTACTACAGAGTCAACTTGAACAAGTATAACTTGACCTGATTTTAGGTGCGGTGCATTTTTTGTTCTACATATATTTTCACAAATCAACTGCCCAAGACTCATTATTGTAGATGTTTCTTGACAATAATTAGGATCGAGAAAATACCAATGCAAATTTAAAAGAATGATACTGGATGGATCGGGGTTATAAATTTTCTCATTTTCATCCAGTAAATAGTATTTAATGACTTGAAAAGTCTTTTTCAAATTGTCAAGTTGCAAATCGTTATTTAGCAAGATTTGATTAGGAGTTATTAAATGGTAAAATGTAGAAACATTCGCAATTTGCAAAGTTGTTCCTAAAGGCCCTAGCGAATTCTTAATTGGAATGAGAGGATCTTTTGGAATTTGAATTGATTCTTTTATCCCGTTGTAATAGTTTACATCGTTGAATCGACCCACTCGAAAACAATTGGATGATGACAAAATTATCAACGATTCGAATCCCGTATTTCGATTCAACAACATATGAATAGTTCTTTGATTTGGATCGGGCGGTTGTTGAATTCTTGCCTCGGAATAAATCGAAGAAAACGGATTGCTATTTGTGCAATCTGATGCATTATCAGAGAGCAAGCCGGAGCCTGATGGAGCATTCCTTTTTCTGATATATGAATATGAACTAGAGGGTTTTACCAAGTTGATTCTTAGGAAATGTCGAATCATACCGTTTGTCCTTATTTCAACAAAGGAAGCACGGGCTTCTTGACTAGAAGAATTTTTTTTGTCTTGGTCCCAATTCAATACTAAACAAGTCCGAACTAATTGAATATTTGTATCAGAAATTCCT